AGTTATATTGAGTTCTATTCTATTAGAATAGAAATATTTTGAATATTTCTAATTGTTAAATGTAATTTAATATTGTTTAATGTATTTATATATATATAATATATGTTATCATATGTCTTTTTTTATTCCTTACTTGACAACAGTAAGAAATTAAGTAATAAACTGAGAAAAAGAAAAAAAGAATAATCAATCGAATAAAAGAAGAAATGTCCCGGCCAGTACTTAAGCAGATCAGGCCGGGAGAATAAACCTTTCGTATAAAATCAAAGAACTAAGATATTCTTTCTATTGAGGAGATCCGTTTTGAGTCATTATCTATATTGAATTCCTGATCAATTGCTTTTTTCTATCTTTTTCTTAATATTAAATACTTTGTTTAAGTTTAAATTTTAATAGCTATTTAAAAAATTTCTATTATTTATTAGAATATTTCTAATTTCTATTTTAATAATATTTTTTATTTATTAAAATAGTTTTTATTTATTAAAATAGAATAATATAATAAAATAAATAATAATAATAAAGTTAAATAAGATTAAATAAATAAAAATCAAATGAAAAAAGAAAATAAAGAGAAGAAGGTGGATTTTTATCAATCTTTATTTCACGTGTTACATCACATAACAAATTTTCAATTTGGAATTAGGAGAGATGGCTGAGTGGACTAAAGCGGCGGATTGCTAATCCGTTGTACAAATTATTTGTACCGAGGGTTCGAATCCCTCTCTTTCCGCTTTCTCTGATCACTTGGTATTTTCGAATTCGAAAAGATTCTCATCCCTTGATTTTATCATAGTTAAATGTATGAAACAAATAAGATTATTAAGAATTAATTTTTTTAAAAGAAAAAAAAAAACTAGAAATTTTTTATTCCTCACGTCCAGGATTGCGTCCTGGATCATTAGATAAGAATCCAAAGATAAAAAGGGAAACAAAGAATATCACTACTGTGTAAACAAAGAGTTTGAGAGTAAGCATTACACAATCTCCAAGATCATTTTTTTTTTTTTTTGAAAAAGGGGAATAGATTGCCTATTTTTTACCACATATACCATTTTTTTTGTTTTGACACCCCAAAAAATGAAAAATAAAACGAATTCTTTTGTAATAAGATTTTGATTCATTCGTTACCCGAAATTTCTTGTCATATCAATAATTAGGTATTATGGAGTACCTAATAGTCCATACTCACCGGAAGGTCAGAACGGGGAAAAGGCTGATCCAAATTCATCGCTGCGGTTATTCATTCAATATACAAGAATTTCTATTTTTGAATCGAGGGTTCGTAATGTAAGACTTATCTGATCTTATCAATTTTTAGAATTTTTTTATCAAATACATCATCAATTTAGCAGAGTATTAAAGATTTCATCGAAAACTTACAGCGGCTTGCCAAACAAAGGCTAAGAGAAAAAAGAGTAAAGGTATGACAGGCATAACATCTACGATTGGATTGAAAATGGCATAAGCTTCGGGCAATTTGGCGAAGAAAAAACTACTCGAATAAAGGACAGAATTAAGACAGATACCGATTAAACTAAAGATATTAAGCATAACAAGCATTTCGTTCTTGTGGATTAGATAATTTTGAGTTATTTTTATAAGGGAAAAATGAAAAAGGCAGATCAAGAAATCCTTCTTTTTCTTCGGTTCGGACTTTCCCAAATAAAAAATCCCTCCCCCCATTATCATTCTAAAATGAGAATATAAGGAATTCAACTTTCATACAATATCTTAATTGAATTCTATGTAATGATCAATGAATTTTTTTGATTCTATATCTACATGTCTTGAATCCTAGCAACAAAATATCCCATATGTTTTTGTGTATTTGGGTTGGGATTGACGAATAACCAATACCAATATTAGTGTTGATTAATATCGAATAAGAAATCAAAATGGGGCGTGGCCAAGCGGTAAGGCAGCGGGTTTTGGTCCCGTTATTCGGAGGTTCGAATCCTTCCGTCCCAGATCGTTTTTCATGAAACGAAAGATGGGATCACACTGCATTCCACATGAAACAATAATTTGTTAAAGGGAAAAATCTTTTCTTATTAATTTTCAGAATGGTTCTAAGAATCATATCTGAGAATTCGTTTGGTTTCTCACAAACGGAATCAAGTGTCAAATGTGGGTAAAATTGAATATCTTTATTTTCATTCAATTCATATGATAGAATATGGGGTTAAATTAAATAAATTTGATCCTTGCTGACCCTTATCCGGATAAATACTTATTTATCCGTAGATAGAAATATTATATACCGGTTGAACCAATGACTATTCATGATTTTATATTGAATCAATTCCATACCGCTTTGAAATTTCAATTAGAGGAATGTTATGGTAAAACTTCGTTTGAAACGATGTGGTAGAAAGCAACGTGCGACTTGAAGGACATGGTCGGCTGTGGATTTTTACATCCGCCATCTTCTATAGTAATGAAGATGCTCTTGGCTCGACATAGTTTGTTCTGTTCTGCCCGGAACCTAATTTGTGTTGGGTTATAAGTAAATAGTACATGATGAAGCTCGAAAAGAAAGGATTGATTCATTTTTCAAGGGAAAGAATCTAGGGTTAGTGAAAATCAATAAGTTAGACCAACTCTGTAAGTATATCCTCACTATATATAAATTCTAAATTGAAAGGTTCAAATTCAGAACAAGTTTGAAAAGTCAAATTTTTAGAAATTGGTAAAACTATTTCGATGAAAAGTGTATCACAAGGGAATCAATCATTCGTATTCTATTTATATAGAAAGAAATAACAAAAAAAGGTATGTTGCTGCCATTTTGAAAGGAATAAGGATCCCCGAGGTAATGTCTAAACCCAATGATTTCACAAAGCAAGGATAAAGGATTCCGAAACAAGGAAACACTATTTTCAATTGTCTCAACAATTGGATCAGACTGAGGAATAAAAATAGATTCGAAATGAGACAAACAAAAGAGTTTAGAGACGGCTCAATAAATGTCTAAGGATTTTCTTGTCAGAATTACCCAACTTGAGTTATGAGTATGAATGAGATTTCTTCCTTTTTCTGTAAGTAAGAAGAAAAAAGTACTCAATTCAAATTATAGTAAAATTCATTATTTTATGGATCCACTTGCTATTATATACAGAAATTGGAATCATTTTTCTCGAGCCGTATGAGGAAAAAACCTCCTATACGTTTCTAGGGGGGGCATTGTTTATTTACATCTATCCCAATGAGCCATCTATCGAATCGTTGCAATTGATGTTCGATTCCGAAGAGAAGGAAGAGATCTTCGAAAAGTAGGTTTTTACGATCCGATAAAGAATCAAACTTATTTAAATGTTCCTGCTATTCTATATTTCCTTGAAAAAGGTGCTCAACCTACAGGAACTGTTTATGATATTTTAAAGAAGGCAGAATTCTTTAAAGAAAGAACTTTGAGTTAATTAAAGGAAAAAACAAAATTATTAAATAAATAAAATAAAGTAAGGAAGGGTAACTAGTATCTATCCTTGTGTAATTATTTCTATTTACACACCATTTTCCTTTTTCTTGCTTTATTCATATTTTGGTGGGGGAATTTAATTTAACAACAAACAAGGGGTTAAGCTTGCTTATCGTACTTTTATTGATTGAATAAACCAGGGATTTTTTATTTACCTTTTCCTTAATTTTTCCCATTTAAATTTCTTATTTATGTTGTGCCAATCCAACACAAGTCTTTATTTTATTTACTTGATTTACTTTCTCAACATTGCTTTTATATTGACAATGGTGTATCGAACAAATATAATTCGATCGTAGATAAATAGGGCTGTTTATCCCCACCCCATATTGGTTTTTTTTTGTTTCCTTCACTCAAATGATGGGTTTGCCTTGCTGCATTTACTCTCATACAAGATGTATTTTCTTAGGGAAAATCAAAAAAGAATTTGATAAAAAATGGGTGGTCTGTCATAATTTTTACATTTCGATTAGGAATATTTTTAATCCGATCTGCTAATTTTGGTATTTTGTGTTTCTAATTGATCAGAAAATCCTTCTTTTCGATGTGTTGCTAGTTCAATGTTTTGATAGGGTCATGCAGTGCAATTCAATTTATTTTTATATTTCGATCGTATCTACATATCCTATTTATCCGGGTTGCTAACTCAACGGTAGAGTACTCGGCTTTTAAGTGCGACTATGATCTTTTACACATTTGGATGAAGCAACAAATTCGTCCAGACTATTGGTATAGTCTATAAGACCACGACTGATCCTCAAGGGTAATGAATGGAAAAAACAGCATGTCGTAATAAAATCAATTTATTAATTTATTTAATTTGAAATGAAAGTCAAAGTTAAAGTAGAACTTTGACTTTATCCTTACCGAATCATTACATTACAGTTCCAAAAGATTGTTTTGATTTTTGGAAGGGGACAAAAGAAATTCACATTTACAGTTGGGTCTAGTGAATAAATGGATAGAGCTCTATGGCTCCAATTCTGGTAAAATAAAAAGCAACGAGCTTATGTTCTTAATTGGAATGATTACCCGATCTAATTAGATGTTAAAAATGAATTAGTGCCTAATGCGGGAAAGAGTGGGTTCTCCTGTGAGTGAACCATTAATTTTTTCTTTTTTTTTTTTCAGAATCCTAATTATTCTTTATTATGGATTGTAGACAGATGTGTAGAAGAAACAGTATATTGATAAAGAGAATTTATTCCAAAGTCAAAAGAGCGATTGGGTTGCAAAAATAAAGGATTTTTTCTCCTGTTGTAATTATAACGAACATAAACCAATTGGATAGAAAAGGAAGGTAAAAAGATCTGTTGATTGGACTCCCTCTTTCTTTTCCGGGGTATATATTTTTTTCTTACTATACTATATACATAATACAATACATAATACCCTGTTCTGACCATATTGCACTATGTATGTATCATTTGATAAACCAAGAAAAACCTTCTGCCTCTGGCTCAAGTAGAAATGTAAATGGAAGAATTACAAGGATATTTAGAAAAAGATAGATCTCGGC